GAAAAAGAGGGAGATAGAAAAAGAGAGAGATGGTAGAAAAGGGGGAGAGATGGGGGAAGAAGATAGGAAGGGGAATAAGGGGGCTCTTTAGGCAGGAGACGGGGGAATTCCTTAAGTTAAGAAAGAAAAAAGAATAAGAACACGGATACATAACATAAAAAAAAGAATAAATAAGACGATATTCGCCCTCCCCCTACATATTTAATTTCTTCTCCTATACAAAAACCAGCAAGACCTACTCCATTGGTAATTCCATCAATGACACCCTTATCGAAAAACTGCGTTAGTTCAGTTAATCCTCTTATACCCAGGGTAAAGACCCTAGTATAGAAAATATCTATATAACCACGATTATATGACCAACTGTATATCTTTTTTTTTACTTGATCCGAAAAAAACTTTTTCGGACCCTCTTTTACAAGAGAATTTATTAAATCCAAATTCTGAAAAAAGGAATAAGCGGATCCATAGAAGATATATGCTATGGATAGACCAAACATAGCTAGACTTACAGAAGAAATTGCATTAGTGATAAATTCATATGAATTTATGGAAGAATTAGAACTTTCCTGGAAAAAGTTTATTGAGGGAGTTAACCACTTTGATAATATGGTTAACTCCGCTATTCCATTATCCATTACTCCATTATCAAAATGGATTCCTATGGATCCAATGAACAAAGTAAAAAGCAGTAATATAAAAAGAGGGAATAGCATAGTATTTCCCGTTTCATGAGGATAGACAAAAGTGTTTTTAGCCCCAAAGGAAGTACTAAAGGACCCTATCCTATTTCTTGTATTACCATGAATTTTGGATCTATTTTGTGAAAAAAAAGAAACTCCACTCTTCGTTGTTGATAAAATGAAATCTCTATTCACTCCTTTGGGTATCCTTTTTCCCCATAAGGATATTGAATACAACGAACCCTCTTTAGTGCTACTGTAATTTTGAAAATGAACACGCAGGTACCCATCAAAAGTAAGTAAATATATCCGAAACATATAAAACGCAGTTAATCCTGCAGTAAAAGAGGCTATTATTCCAAAAAAGGGTGAATACAACCAACTATTACTAAGGATTTCATCTTTGGACCAGAAGCAAGCAAGAGGTGGAATACCACAAAGAGAAAGCGTACCCCATAAAAAAGTAGTTCTTGTAATTGGAACGTATTTTCTTAAACCACCCATAAGAACCATATTCTGACTTTTATCTGGTGAATATCCAACAAGAGGTTCCATTGAATGAATAATGGATCCGGATCCCAAGAACAATAAAGCTTTCGAATAAGCATGAGTGATCAAATGGAATAAAGCAGCTTGATAAGAACCTATACCTAGAGCTAACATCATATAACCCAATTGAGACATTGTAGAATAGGCTAAGCTTCTTTTAATATCTCTCTGAGCAAGAGCTAAAGTAGCTCCTAAGAAGAGTGTTATTGTACCTACTAAAGAAATGAAACTCATTATTAAAGGTAGGGATATGAAAAGAGGAAGAAGTCGAGCTAGAAGAAAAATCCCCGCAGCAACCATAGTTGCTGCGTGTATAAGAGCCGAAATGGGAGTGGGTCCTTCCATAGCATCGGGTAACCATACGTGAAGAGGGAATTGTGCAGATTTCGCAACTGCACCAAGGAATAATAAAAAAGCACACAAAGTAGTAAGTAAGGAATTAATCCCATTATTAGGAATCCAGTTATTAGCTATTTTGAACAAATCCCTAAACTCTAAACTACCTGTTATCCAAAAAAAACCTAAAATTCCTAATAACAGACCAAAATCCCCTACACGATTAGTTACAAAAGCTTTTTGACAAGCACTCGCTGCAATTGGCCGTGTAAACCAAAAGCCTATCAATAAATAGGAACACATTCCCACAAGTTCCCAAAAAAAATAAATTTGTATCAAATTGGAACTAGTAACCAATCCCAACATGGAAGTATTGAAAAAACTTATATAAACAAAAAATCTCAAATATCCTTCATCGTGAGACATATAATCGTCACTATAAATAAGAACGAGGATTCCTACAGTAGTAATTAGTATTAACATAATAGAAGTAAGCGGGTCGATCAAGTATCCAAATTCTAAGGAAAAATCATTATTGACGGTCCAAGACCATAGATATTGATAGATAGAACTTCCATTTATTTGTTGAATAGATAGGTGAACTGAGAATACCATAGCTATACTTAAGAGTAAAACACAAGGAAAAGCCCATATGCGACGAAGATTTTTTGTTGCTGTCGGAATAAGAATAAGTCCAAACCCCATTGACATAATAACTGGAAGTGGGAGAAGAGGGATTACCCATGCATATTGATATGTATGTTCCATAAGAAAAGAAATTGCAATTTTTACTTGAAATTTTTCTATAAAATAAAATTGTTTCCGATTCACCAAACCAATTCTTATCTCTTTCTGAAGGAATTCCAAAAAATAAGAATAAGACAAAATACTGGAATTCTTCATTTTTCCAAATTTCTCTCATTGAAATAATCAAAAATGAAGAATGGGTTTACTTGGTTAAATTCAAAAAGTTAATTAAATAACTTTGTTACCTAGTTATTACCTAAAGAAGGATATTTGTTAAAATACAAAAAAGGATTGAATCATTTTACTTTCTATTCATTTTTGTATTTCTTTCTATTAAAATGAAGATGAAGCAGCTCTCATGTTTCGTAACTGATTGATTGAATTCCAATGAAAACCTATGTTTATAGGAAATTATCGAATATTCCTTACTTCATATAGAACTGAAATCCTAATGACTAGAATTACCTAAGTTTTAGAATGTCTTATTTAAGAGACTAAGTATTTTTTTTGTTTTGATTGGAATTCCATTATGGAATACCATTCTGAACTTAATTAACTATTTGAATTTTCCCTTCCTTTTATCCCCCCATCTTATATGGGGGATAGGCCGTAGATCTATATATGGAGTATACTTAATATATAAATTGATTTAATTTAAATAGAAAACCTTTGTATATATTCTATATTATTAAAACAAAGTATAAAATATATATGAAAAATATGCTAAAAAATTCTTGTCTTATCCGCATTAGAGAAAATCAAGTAAAAAAGAATTCAGAATTTCAGTTCAGTATCTAAGTATAAATACTAAGAAAAAGTATAAATACAAGTATAAATACTAAGAAAAAGTATAAATACTAAGAAAAAACAGAAAGAAGGATTGATTTGCGGCAATAGATGTCTTTCACATACAACTAGAAAAAAAGTAATCTCCTTTTTGAATGGCAGTTCCAAAAAAACGTACTTCGATGTCAAAAAAGCGTATTCGTAAAAATCTTTGGAAGAAAAAGACTTATTTTTCCATAGTACAATCTTATTCTTTAGCAAAATCAAGATCATTTTCCAGCGGTAGCGAGCATCCAAAACCAAAGGGTTTTTCTGGGCAACAAACAAACAAATAATCTGGTTTTAGAATAATCTGAATTGACCTATCCCAAAGAAATTCCAATTATTTAAAATGAATAATTCGGATTAATTAATGAATGTACTTTTATGTGTCGAATTCCTCGGTACAATATTCTTAGAACTAACCCCTCTGATATATAGAACAAAAGTTTTTGGTATACTGTGTCCTAAGTATTCTTTTCCTATCAACGAACTTTTCATAATAGAATCCTCATAATAAAATATGAGGATTCTATTATGAAAAGTAGAGTATTCTTGCAATAGGACTTACAACTTCTACCTATCTTATCAAAAATCCACAAAAAAATAGGTTTAGGCTTGGTAAATCATATTAATAAGAGCATAAAGGCTTTCATTCTAGAAATTTTGCTAAAATCCAAAATTCTTTGTATTTAATGATGAAATTATAGAAATTCTAATGGATAGATTGAAAGATTTTTTTTTATTTCAATGAGAAACTAATTAGAAAAAAATGAGTTCTATATTGCAACTGAGAAAAAACAGTTCCAACTCTTTCAAGCTTTGTTTCTATTGGGCAAAGCAAGAGTTTATTGTTAAAAAAATCCCCAATGATACTACCAAACGAAGTCCATTTTAATGAAGATTCTAATGTTCCTAAATTCTATGGACTCTCCCAATCTCGACGATTTGCGAGAAAATAACTATTATTCTTTTAACTTCCCTATTATTTAAAGTTAGCCGCCATGGTGAAATTGGTAGACACGCTGCTCTTAGGAAGCAGTGCTCAAGCATCTCGGTTCGAGTCCGAGTGGCGGCATTCTCGAAAAAGAATACAATAGATTAGAAAATGGATTCAATTCGAAATTTCCAATTTTGTAATGGGACCTTCTCCTTATGCTATTTGCAACTTTAGAACATATACTAACTCATATCTCTTTCTCAACCATTTCAATTGTGATTACAATTCATTTGATAACCTTATTAGTTCGTGAACTTGGGGGATTACGTGATTCGTCAGAAAAAGGAATGATAGCTACTTTTTTCTCTATAACAGGATTCTTAGTTTCTCGTTGGGCTTCTTCGGGACATTTTCCATTAAGTAATTTATATGAGTCATTGATCTTCCTTTCATGGGCTCTGTATATTCTTCATACGATTCCTAAGATACAGAACTCTAAAAATGATTTAAGCACAATAACTACGCCAAGTACTATTTTAACGCAAGGCTTTGCCACGTCGGGTCTTTTAACTGAAATGCATCAATCCACAATACTAGTACCTGCTCTACAATCTCAGTGGTTAATGATGCATGTCAGTATGATGTTACTAAGCTATGCAACTCTTTTGTGCGGATCCTTATTATCCGCCGCTCTTCTAATCATTAAATTTCGAAAGAATTTCAATTTCTTTTTAGAAAAGAAAAAAAATGTTTTAAATAAAACATTTTTCTTTAGTGAGTTTAGTGAGATTGAATATTTCTATGTAAAAAGAAGTGCTTTAAAAAACACCTCTTTTCCTTCATTTCCAAATTATTACAAATATCAATTAATTGAGCGTTTGGATTCTTGGAGTTATCGTGTCATTAGCCTAGGGTTTACCCTTTTAACCATAGGTATTCTTTGTGGAGCAGTATGGGCTAATGAGGCGTGGGGATCCTATTGGAATTGGGATCCTAAGGAAACTTGGGCATTTATTACTTGGACCATATTCGCAATTTATTTACATAGTAGAACAAATCCAAATTGGAAGGGTACGAATTCCGCACTTGTAGCTTCGATAGGATTTCTTATAATTTGGATCTGCTATTTTGGTATCAATCTATTAGGAATAGGTTTACATAGTTATGGTGCATTTACATTACCATCTAAATGATTACATAACATAAAAACTTCGTGAAATGAAAGTTTTTCCATTTTTGTTTGATTTGAGAACCCTTGAACGCCTTCTCAAAGGGTTCTCAAAAATTCGAGATAGATCTAATTAGACTTTTTTACTTTTTTCTGAATTATTTGGTTTTTCCACTATGGAATATAGAGCGGACTAGTAAAAAAAAATTATTTAGGATAATAATTGGATAAGAGAGCCTCTACCTTGTCAACCGATAGCGAGAGAACAAAATCTGGATAAATACCAATTCCTATTACTGGTAAAAAGATACAGATTAAAAGAAAGAGTTCTCGTGGTCCAGAATCCACCAAATTTGCGTTTGGAACATGAAATAGCTTGTATCCATAGAACATCTGGCGTAACATAGATAATAAAAAAATAGGAGTTAATATCATTCCAATTGCCATTACAAAAGTAATTAGCATTTTTGGTATTAACAGAAATTTTGGACTAGTAATTAGTCCAAAAAATACTACTAATTCTGCAACAAAACCGCTCATTCCTGGTAAGGCAAGAGAAGCCATTGAAAAGCTACTAAACATGGTAAAAATTTTCGGCATTGGGATAGATATCCCCCCCAGTTCTTCGAGATAAACAAGACGCATTCTATCACAAGCCGTTCCCGCCAAGAAAAAAAGTGTAGCACCAATAAATCCATGGGATAGTATTTGTAAAATAGCTCCATTGAGTCCAATGTTGGTTATGGAACCAATTCCTATAATTATGAAACCCATGTGAGATACGGAGGAGTAGGCTATTCTTTTTTTGAAATTTCGTTGACCAAGAGAAGTTGAAGCTGCATAGATTATTTGCATCGCTCCTATTATTACCAACCAGGGGGAAAATAGATAATGAGCATGAGGTAACAATTCCATATTGATCCGAATCAATCCGTATGCTCCCATCTTTAATAGGATTCCCGCTAAAAGCATACATGTACTGTAATGCGCTTCCCCATGGGTATCTGGTAACCACGTATGTAGGGGTATAATCGGCAATTTGACAGCATAAGCAATAAGGAAGCCAAAATAAAATAGTATTTCCAATGTTGCAGGGTATGATCGATTAATTAATCTTTCCAAATCTAATCTTGGTTCGTTGGAACCATATAAGCCCATACCTAGAACTCCGATTAAGAAAAAAATGGAACCGCCTGCAGTATACAAAATAAATTTTGTAGCTGAATACAGACGCCTCTTTCCCCCCCACATGGATAAAAGTAAGTAAACAGGAATTAATTCTAACTCCCACATGATAAAAAAAAGTAAAAGGTCTCGCGAAGAAAATAATCCTATTTGACCACTATACATTGCTAGCATCAGGAAATAGAATAATCGCGAATTCCGGGTAACTGGCCAAGCTGCTAAAGTAGCTAAAGTAGTGATAAATCCTGTCAATAAAATAGATCCTAATGAAAGTCCATCGATTCCCAATCTCCAGTGGAAATCAAAGACATCTATCCATTTAGAATCCTCCTTTAATTGGATTAAGGGATCCTCCAATTGGAAATGATAACAGAATGCATAAGTCATTAGAAGGAATTCTAATAAACAAATAGATATAGTATACCACCTAACGATTTTGTTTCCCCTATGAGGTAAAAAGAAAATTAATGAACCTGCAAATATCGGCAAAACAACAAGTATTGTTAACCAAGGAAAATAACTCATGATAAAGTGATAAAGAGAAGATACGTTTTGACCAGAAAAGCCCGTGCTCGAAATAAGCGAGCACAGGCTTCCTCGGTAAAGAGGAATCAGACGATTCAAGTGGAGTTTTTTGTAACGTATCAATAAGATAGAGCCATGCTGCGGGTTGTTTCAGGCCCTAAATAAACGCGGACACTTAAAAAATCTGTTGGGCAGGCAGATTCACATCTCTTACAACCCACACAATCTTCGGTTCTCGGCGCGGAAGCAATTTGCTTGGCTTTACACCCATCCCAGGGTATCATTTCTAATACATCTGTTGGACAAGCTCGTACACATTGAGTGCATCCTATACATGTATCATAAATTTTTACGGAATGTGACATTGGATCTATAAATTTTCCTTTTCAACATAAAAATTTTCGATCTGGTAAAAATGAAATTAGTACTATATGAGTCATATGTATTGTAGACACCAGACGAAGCAATGGTTTATCCAAACTTCAACAAATAAATAAAAAATAAATAAATAAAATAATGCAATATATTTCTTAATCCGTTTGTGAGAAAGCGTGAAAAGAGCCAAGAGACTTGAATTTTTGGCTTCAACAATCATAATTATACGAATTGTACATACGAATTCGAATTAGCCAATTTATTGGCTATCGTCTTTTCAATATAAATTATTGCAATATTCAAATTGCAATATCAATGAATTGCAAAAATTCAATAAGTAAAAAAGAATACTATGTAATAACCTAATCAAAAAATAGATATTATAAAATAATAAAATAATAAGAAAATAGAAGAAAATAGTATTAGATTTCTATTCATCTTAATATTTGATATTATTATTATATGTGCGCCTTTGTTTAGAGGATTTTATGTCTAATTATTCAAAAAATTAGATTGATTGATACGAGTTGATTTCTTGTTACGATGGATGGAAGAAAGAATGGATAGTCCAATAGCTGCTTCAGCAGCCGCAAGGGCTATAACAAAAATTGCGAAAATGTCTCCTTTTAATTGGCGACTATCAAATAGATCAGAAAATGTTACGAGATTTAGATTAATTGAATTCAGTATAAGTTCAAGACATATTAGAGCTCTAACCATGTTTCGGCTTGTGATCAATCCATAGATACCAATCGAAAATAAATAGACACTAAAAAAAAGTACATGCTCAAACATCATTAACTAACTCCTTATCAATCTCGATTCATTTCAATATGAGGACAAGAATTGAACCGATTCCATTAATTAGAATAGAACAGTTACACAACAAAAGAGAAAAGAAGGTATTTGTTGGCAGTAGATGGGTTTTACTAAATCAAAATTGTGATTCTTTAGTTATTTATTTTAGATTTGAAATTCTAAGAATTTTGACTAATTCTAAGTATTTCTTATTGCCGAGCCATAGTAATTGCACCTATTAAAGAAACTAGAAGAATTATGGAAATGAGTTCAAACGGAAGATAAAAATCAGTTGCTAAATGAATCCCAATTTGTTGAACGTTATTTATGAGACCCTGTTCTACTATTTGGTTTGATCTTGTAGTCCAAAGAATTCCATACCATGACGTATCTGGGATAGTAGTCATTAGTGAAAAAAGAATAGTTATACAAACGAGTGAAGTGAACCCATCTCCAATAGTCCAATAATTCTTATTTTTAGACCATTCTGAGCCATTTACGAACATTACGGCAAATATGATCAAAACATTTATAGCTCCCACATAAATAAGAAGTTGTGCGACAGCTACAAAGTAGGAATTCAATAAAATATAGAATAAGGATATACAAACAAGAACTAATCCCAGCGAAAAGGCAGAATAAATTGGGTTGGTAAGTAATACTACTCCTAGACCTCCTAGTAGAAGAACAAATCCCCCAAATAGCACAAGAATCTCATGTATTGGTCCAGGTAAATCCATTATGGATAAGAAGAAATTAATAGTATAAAATTTTTCATGAACTGACTAAAACTAAAAGATTCAAGGAAGGAAAAAGGGATTAGGATATTTTTTTGTATATAAGTTGTATAGTTAGAAATGACATCACGAAAATCTACTCTCATTTTAAATCAGGAATAATTTGCAATAAGCAGTAGTTATTCGTTTTTCTTTATAGTTAATAAAAAACTATTGGATTTTTCTAACAAAAAAGATAAATCCTAGTAACTAATAATTAGTAACCGTTCTTGAATTCCAAGATTTTTCTTCGTCTATTTTACTTTGAGTCGAATTCCTAATTGTTTGAATTGTGTAATCTCCCATTATGGAGATTGGTAACCGACTCAAAGCAATTTGATTGTAATTCAATTCATGACGATCATAAGTAGAAAGTTCATATTCTTCAGTCATTGATAAACAGCTTGTCGGACAGTACTCAACACAATTACCACAAAATATACAAACTCCGAAATCAATACTATAATTAAGCAATTGTTTCCTTTTAATATCCTTTTCAAATCTCCAATCCACAAGGGGTAGATCTATCGGGCATACGCGAACACATACTTCACAAGCAATACATTTATCAAATTCAAAGTGGATTCGCCCCCGGAAACGCTCCGATGTAATTGATTTTTCATAAGGGTAGTGAATCGTTATAGGTAAACGATTTGTGTGGGATAAGGTAATTATGAAACTTTGACCAATGTACCTTGCAGCGCGTATTGTTTGTTGACCATAACTCATGAACCCAGTTACCATAGGGAACATATTCTAAATATCTATGAAAAAGATATGTTTCTTTCTCTTGTTTGAGAGAACTTTTGTGTTGAAAATATTCTTACTGTTATTGTATTATCTTATTTATAGTGAAACAAGTTGGGAAGAAGTTGTTAATAAGAGATTGCCCAGGGAAATAGGTAAAAGAAATTTCCATCCAAGATTTAATAACTGATCCATTCTCATCCTGGGTAAAGTCCATCTTATTGTGATAGAAATGAAGAGAAATAAATAAGCTTTAGTTAATGTAATAAAGATACCCATTGTCATTTCCAAAATTCCAACCATTTTATTCATTTGGAAAAATTCAAAAAAGGATATATAGGGAATAGAGAAATTCCACCCGCCTAAGTAGAGAACTGTTACAAATAAAGAGGAAACTAATAAATTTAGGTAAGAAACAAGATAAAATAAACCATATTTGATACCGGAATATTCGGTTTGATAACCTGCTACTAATTCTTCCTCTGCTTCTGGTAAATCAAAGGGTAATCTTTCACATTCTGCCAAAGAAGAAATTAGAAAAACCAGAAAACCTATAGGCTGACGCCAAAGATTCCATCCAAAAAAACCATATTTTGACTGTGCTTCAACTATATCAACTGTACTTGAACTGTTAGATAATCATAGTCGATGATAACATCACAGTTCCCACCGCTATTCCAAAACCGTACATGAAACCTTAGCTTCATACGGCTTCTCTATGATCAGAAAAAAGGAAAGGGTTGTTTCGTTTCGGTATTATCCCCCTGGGCATAGATAGAATTAGGTAAGATAAAATCGATTGGAAAGTCCTAAATTAGACCAAAGGAATTCCGTCTGCTAGAATAAGAAAAAGCGCTTCCGAATTGATCTCGTCCTTTATAATATAATGAAAATTTTTCTTTGTTCAGTAATAACTTAATCTTGGAATAAAACACTCGTTATAGCAATTAATAAATGAAAAGAATTAGGCATTAATTCATGAGGAATTCTGTATTAATATGAATAGAGGAAGGAAAAAATAAATAAATATCTTTTTTTTGTATTGCATTCCATATCTTTTGTCCTATTCTTCTTTCCCCGGGGAAGGGTACTTAAAAAGAAAAAAGGAATAAAGGATTAATTCGTTCTTGATAGCCATTTCTTTAACAAGTGAAAGGGAACATACTCTGGATCGGAATCCGAAGAAAGTACTACTTGATCATTTCCACCAATTTCAAGTCCTTATTATGATTCCTTTTATGAGGAAAAATCTCTAATGTCTTAGATTCCCTCATTACTAATCCTTTATGTACTTTAGTGTTCCTAACCCCTCACTAATTTTTGATGGATTCCCCTTATGATTATAAGTTATAGTAATAACTCGGAATATTCTAGTAATGGAATTCCATATCGCGAATCCTTTATTCTTGCCCGCTTCAAGATATGATGACTAATCAAAAAATCTCAACCTTGGGGTAAAGAGTTTACACTACTTATGTTTACTTCAACTTTTTTCTTGTACGTAGGAAATGAGATTTTTTCTTTTTACTACAAATTAATAAGTTGTTTTGTTTCACTCATATAGCTATCTAGTTTAACTTACCAACCCGAGAATAAGAAAAGGAAGATAAATATTCAATGGATTTTGGAGGAAAAAGATCCTATTTTAACGAATCACACGTAGAGATATTGCTAGCACACAAAAAGTTAATGGTATTTCATAACTAATAGATTGAGCAGCAGCTCGTAGACCGCCTGAAAAAGAATATTTATTATTTGAGCTATATCCTGCCATAAGAAGACCAATAGGAGCAATACTTGAAATGGCAATCCATAAAAAAACACCAATACTAAGATCGGCTAAAACAAAACGATATCCCAAAGGGATAACTAAAAAACTTAATAAAATTGATATGACTGCTATAGAAGGTCCAATGCTAAATAAAGGAATATCTCCTCGGGATGGCAGGATATCCTCCTTAAAAAGTAGCTTAGTTCCATCGGCTATAGCTTGAAGCAGTCCCAGGGGGCCAGCATATTCAGGACCAATACGTTGTTGTATCGATGCGGATATTTCTCTTTCTAACCACACAATTACGAGTACTTCTATTGTGATTCCCAGTAGGAGGGTCAAAATGGGTAGAATCCATATCAGTCCATAGACTTCTTTTAATAATTCCGATTTCGAAAAAGAATTGATAGTTTCTATCTCTACCCTATCTATTATCATTTCAACGATCAACTTCCCCCATAATGATATCTATACTACCTAATATCGTCATGATATCAGCCAATTTCATTTTTTTAACTAGTTGAGGAAGAATTTGCAAATTAATAAAACCGGGTGGACGAATTTTCCATCTCCAGGGGAAAAGACTATCATCTCCTACCAGATAAATTCCTAATTCACCTTTTGGAGCTTCCACTCTTACATAAAGCTCTTGCTTTGACAATTCAAAATTGGGCGAAGGTTTTTTACCAAGAAATCGATATTCAAAATCATTCCATTCGGAATTCTTTGTTTTCTTAAAGCGTCGGACTTCTAAATTCTCATAAGGGCCTCCAGGAATTTTCTCTACAGCCTGTTGAATAATTTTGATGGATTCCCTCATTTCACCCATTCGTACTAAATAGCGAGCTAATGAATCCCCTTCTTTTTGCCATTGGACTTTCCAATCGAATTGGTTGTAAGACTCATAAGGATCAACTTTACGAAGATCCCATTGTATTCCAGAAGCTCGTAACATCGGTCCCGATAAGCCCCAATTTACTGCTTCTTCTCCGCTAATAAAACCGACTCCTTCAACTCGTTCTAAAAAAACGGGATTCCGTGTAATAAGTTGTTGATATTCAACAACTCCTCGTAAAAAATAATCACAGAAATCTAAACATTTATCGACCCATCCATAAGGTAGATCGGCGGCTACCCCTCCGATGCGAAAGTAATTATGCATCATTCGCATACCTGTAGCAGCTTCAAATAGATCATATATCAATTCTCTCTCTCTAAAAATATAGAAAAAAGGGGTCTGTGCGCCTAGATCCGCCATAAAAGGTCCAAGCCATAACAAGTGAGAAGCTATACGGCTCAACTCTAACATAATTACCCTAATATAGCTGGCTCTTTGGGGTATTTGAATATTCTCCAAGAATTCTGGTGCATTTACCGTTATTGCTTCTGTAAACATAGTAGCTAAATAATCCCATCGTGTTACATAAGGTAAGTATTGTATAATAGTTCGGTTTTCCGCGATTTTTTCCATTCCTCTGTGTAAATAGCCTAATATGGGTTCACAATCAATAACATCTTCACCATCGAGAGTAACGATCAGTCGAAGAACACCATGCATTGATGGGTGCTGAGGGCCCATATTGACTATCATGAGATCTTTTCTTGTAAGCGGTAGACTCATATCCTTTCTTCCTTAATTCATTATTCCATGAAAATGGATTATTCCATGAATTCCTCAAAACGAGGCTCATCAAAATGAAAAATCTAAGACTACTATAAGACTACTAATAAAATAAGAAAAAAATTCGAACGATTAAATTACTTCTCCCGAATATCCAACTGACTGATTAATTTCTTATAACGTACTCTATTTTTCTTTGCCAAATAAGCCAGCAAACGTTGACGTTTTCCCAAAAGTCTTCGTAGACCTCTTTCCGATGAAAAATCTTTTTTGTGTAATTCCAAATGTGAAGCAAGTCTCCGTATCTTATTGGTGAAACTGAATACTTGAAATTCAACAGAACCCCTGTTTTCTTCTTTTTCTTCTTTAACCATAAATCCCAAAATTTTTCTACCTCCTTTCTTTTTCATGTATTTTTCTGATCAGGAAAAATAAAAAATTATGTCAGTTATTTTGAAGTTATTCTAATCTCGTACACACAAAAATTTGCAATTATTCATCCACTACTGGAATTTGGATTTATTTTATCGATGCAAATTGGATTTGGATAGAAGGGTACATTCTTTTATTTTAGATAGAAGAAACATTTCTTCTATCTAAAATAAAAGAATTTTGCTGATTTATTTATTGCTATATCCAATTTATGGAATTGATACACCATTTAATTGATATCGTTTAGCAAAATGAAACACAGCATATGCATCCATCTTTCGGCTCGAGAATTTCACGGGATAGAGATATGGTATAAGAAATAGGCTATTAAGTAACTCTAAATGAATTGTGGATACATCTGTATCCTTAACATACTGAAACGACTGCCATTATTCGTATCAAACCAATAGCGATTCATACAAGCTAAATCTTCTAATCAATGGTGGGCCAATAATGAATTTTTTTGCATATGTATTAAGACGCTTGGCCTGATTTCGAAATTGTCCAGAGTTTTTTATGTTGTTTTCATTGCAAAATGATGGACCTCCTTCCGTAACTTTCCAATTACGAGTACGAGAATTGAAAGACATGAAAATTCTCAATTCTCTACGGCGTCTAGGAGATAGATAGAATATTTTCAGGAACAAGAAAATCAGAAGAATCTTTCTCTCTATTCACTACCATTCCGCGTCTTCGACTTCTATTAGTTTCTTTTCTTCTTTAATGCAATAGCTATAGTTTGATATAGAATCCATTTCTCAAAGTAATGGAAACCATTCTCGTATAGGAAATGGTTCGAAAATCGCTATTCCATCTTTTAGGTATCGTGAAAAGTGATACCTGTGAAGATCGTGCATTTCAGTCACATTCAGATCCGCTTTTCGAGTCCATGATATAACCAAATTGGATGGATCTTCCACCCGTTTAGCTAAGAAAGAATAGATGCAGAGGTGGATAATAGATCGATATGAAGATCATGAGCTGCCCCATAATGAAACCGCCAGTAGTCGCGAATATCTCCTTCTTCCCTAATCCAAGATTGGAGAAAGAAGATCTAAGAGGGACCTATGGAGAATGTGGTCAGAAATCCATAATAGAGTCCGACCACAACGACCGAATTAATTATCCTCATCGAGAAACTTAGACTACTAAGTAGAAAAGGTAGAAAAGATTTGAAAATCATGGCATGGGTCTCCTTTTTTTCTTTCTTTAGAGTTTTCTATATGCACAATTTCTCGATGTTTCGATGAGAATTTCTTGACTTTCCATATATAGAAAGAGATAGACTATAAATGACATCTCTTATGTAAATAAGACCAAAGGGATGGATATTAAATGATAGGAAGTGCTAGGAAGTGAAATAGAATGAAATAGAGCCACTTTGGGCTTCCCTATGAAATGAGGCATGGAACGGAGTCACTACGAAGAAATTCCGGGAGTTACGAAAGAAGCTTCGGACTCATATTGTTCATGGGTTGAGAGCGGGAGTTGAACTCTAGGAGGTCGAATCTCCCCTTGTTCC